CTTTTACAGGAATCTTTCATAAAATTATCAACTAATTAAAAAGGTTCGTTATTAAACCATAGTATTTGATTCGCCAAATACATCATTATTCTATACTCTTTCCTATATGTGGCGCAACCCAACTTTTATTTTTCAAGTTTCTAATGCCTTAACCTTTTTTGAATTTACCAAATAATAAATTAAAAATGTACTTTTGATTTGACAGCAATATATGTTGGATATGTAAATCTTAGATGTGAAAATATGTGGAATTCATAGACGAAAGGGTATAAATAAGAAAGAAAAAAAGAATAGGCTAGACGGAAATAAATATGCTAAATAAAAAAAAGGGGCCGATGCGAGAGCCAATGCGATAGAAATGAAATAATGAACCATAAATTAAATCGAATTTAGGGTTCAGGTTCGAATTCCGTCGATAATATATATGGGATTGTCTATAATGATAGAAAAAGAAAAGACTTTATACAATACAAATTTTTATTCATTGACTTGACTTGACTTGATATTTTGAAAATAGATTGGTTGAACTCACTCATTGAAATTGAATCAAAGAAAGAGAAAAAGGAAGGAATAAGTAAACAGTTGAATTGGATTCGGTTGTATGATCCCAACAAAATCGAGTGTTAACTCCCATTTCGTAGTGAATTAACCGATCAACTTGTTATCGGACAGCTCTTTTTTTTTTCATTTTCGCAAAAAAAAATAAATATATATATAAATATAATATTAATAATATTATTTGACTTTATTACTTTATAATAATAATTATGAGAATCAATCCTACTACGTCTAGCCCTGGAGTTTCCACATTTGAAAAAAAGAACCTGGGACGTGTCACTCAAATCATTGGTCCAGTGCTAGATGTAACTTTTCCACCAGGCAAGATGCCTAATATTTACAACGCTCTGGTCGTTAAGGGCCGAGATACTGCTGGTCAACCCATTAATGTAACCTGTGAGGTACAACAATTATTAGGAAATAATCGCGTTAGGGCTATAGCTATGAGTGCTACAGACGGCCTAACGCGCGGAATGGAAGTGGTTGATACAGGGGCTCCTTTAAGCGTTCCGGTGGGCGGAGCAACTCTCGGACGAATTTTTAATGTACTTGGGGAGCCCGTTGATAATTTAGGTCCTGTAGATACTCGAACAACATCTCCTATTCATAGATCCGCACCCGCCTTTATACAGTTAGACACAAAATTGTCTATTTTTGAAACAGGAATAAAAGTGGTAGACCTTTTAGCCCCCTATCGCCGTGGAGGGAAAATAGGACTGTTTGGGGGGGCTGGAGTGGGTAAAACCGTACTCATTATGGAATTAATCAACAATATTGCAAAAGCTCATGGAGGTGTATCTGTATTTGGCGGCGTAGGTGAACGTACTCGTGAAGGAAATGATCTTTACATGGAAATGAAAGAATCCGGAGTTATTAATGAACAAAATATTCCAGAATCCAAAGTGGCTCTAGTCTACGGGCAAATGAATGAACCGCCCGGAGCTCGTATGAGAGTTGGTTTGACTGCCCTAACTATGGCGGAATATTTCCGAGATGTTAATAAACAAGACGTACTTCTATTTATTGACAATATCTTCCGTTTTGTCCAAGCAGGATCTGAAGTATCTGCCTTATTGGGCAGAATGCCTTCAGCTGTGGGTTATCAACCTACTCTTAGTACCGAAATGGGCTCTTTACAAGAAAGAATTACTTCTACCAAGCAAGGGTCCATAACTTCGATCCAAGCAGTTTATGTACCTGCAGACGATTTAACGGACCCCGCTCCTGCCACGACATTTGCGCATTTAGATGCAACTACTGTACTATCAAGAGCGTTAGCCGCCAAAGGTATCTATCCAGCAGTAGATCCTTTAGATTCAACATCAACTATGCTCCAACCTCGAATCGTTGGCGAGGAACATTATAAAATTGCGCAAAGAGTGAAGCAAACTTTACAACGTTACAAAGAACTTCAGGACATTATAGCTATCCTTGGGTTAGATGAATTATCCGAAGAAGATCGTTTAACCGTAGCAAGAGCACGAAAAATTGAGCGTTTCTTATCACAACCATTTTTCGTTGCCGAAGTATTTACAGGTTCGCCAGGAAAATATGTTGGTCTAGCAGAAACAATTAGAGGGTTTCAATTGATCCTTTCCGGGGAATTCGACGGGCTTCCCGAGCAGGCCTTTTATTTAGTAGGTACCATCGATGAAGCTACCGCGAAAGCTATGAACTTAGAAATGGAGAACAAATTGAAGAAATGACCTTAAATCTTTGTGTACTGACTCCCAATCGAATTGTTTGGGATTCCGAAGTAAAAGAAATCATTTTATCTACTAATAGTGGACAAATCGGCGTATTACCCAACCACGCTCCGATTGCCACTGCGGTGGATATAGGTATATTGAGAATACGACTTACCGACCAATGGTTAACGATGGCTCTGATGGGCGGTTTTGCTCGAATAGGCAATAATGAGATCACCGTTTTAGTAAATGAT